TTAATGGTAAGCAAGAAGATTGTTTACGAAGAAACAACAAGAAAAATTCATATTCTGATACATAAGAGTTATATAAGAATCGAAATAGTCTTTTATTTTCTTTTGGAAAAAAAAAAATCGATTTCATTGAAGTAATAAGACTATTCCAATTTGAATAGTAGTTGAGAAAGAATCGCAATAAATGCAAAGATGGAACATCTTGGATCCGGTATTGAAGGAGTTGAACCAAAATTTCCAAATGGATAGGATAGGGTATTTCTATATGTGATAGATAATGTAAATGCAAAAATTTGTCTTCTAAAAAGGGAAATATTGAATGAATAGATCGTAAATTCTGAAACTTTGGTGTTTCTTTTTCTTTCGGACAAGATAATTCTCGTAGCGAGAATGGGATTTCTACAACGATCGCAAACCCCTCAGATAGAATCTGAGAATAAAACTCAGAATAAAAAAAATTGTTGTAATCCAACAATCGATCTTGGTTAGGATGATTAACCGAGTTAATCCAAAAATTCTGCTGATACATTCGAATAATTAAACGTTTCACAAGTAGTGAACTAAATTTCTTGTTATTACAACTAACAATTTCCATGGGTTCGGAATCATTTAATCCATAATCATGGGCAAATGCATAAATATACTCCTGAAAGAGAAGTGGGTAGACGAAGTATTGTTGACGAGATTTCTGTTTTTCTGAATACCCTTCGAATTTTTCCATTTGTATTTCTACTTGAATCAGAAAGAAGAAGCATTTCTCGGTTTATCAAATGATGATACATAGTGCAATATGGTCAGAACAGGGTGTTGCATTTTTGAATACAAACCCTGGAAAGAAAGGGAGTCTAATCCACAGATCTTTTCTTTTTCTATCCAATTAGTTTATGTTTGTTCTAATTACAAAAGAGAACAAATCTTTTATTTTTGCAGGCCAATCGCTCTTTTGACTTTGGAATACAGTCTCTTTATCAATATACTGCTTCTTTTACACATTCAATCCATAACATCCCTTTTCAATCCATAATCAAGAATAATTAGGATTTCTAAAAAAAAAAAGAAAAAATCAAGGGTCCGCTCATAGGAAAACCCAACCTTTCCCCGCATCAGGCACTAATCTATTTTTAACGTCTAATTAGATCGGGGAATTATTTCAATTAAGAAGTTAAGCTCGTTGCTTTTTATTTTACCAGAATTGGAGCCAGACTCTATCCATTTATTCACTAGACCCAGAAAATCAGAATTTTTTTATTCCATTCCTAAAATCCAAAATAAGAATTTGATTTTATTACGACATGCTATTTTTTCCATTCATTACCCTTGAGGATCAGTCGTGGTCTTCTAGACTCTACCAAGAGTCTGGACGAATTTGTTGCTTCATCCAAATGTGTAAAAGATCATAGTCGCACTTAAAAGCCGAGTACTCTACCATTGAGTTAGCAACCCAGAAAAAATAGGATCTTAGATACGATCGAAACCCAAAAATCAATGGAATTACACCGCACGCTCCTGTCAAAACATTGAACTAGCAAGACATCAAAAGAAAGATTTTATCCCCCATTAAAAACACTCAAATGCCAAAATGAACAGGTCCGGTTAAATTTCACTAAGGTTAAAAAAAGAGCGGCTCCAATCACGATGGCAAAATTGTCATTTTTTTAGCAATTTTTATTTCTTTAAATTTCTTTAAATAAAGAAATCTTGTATGAGAGTACATGCAAGAGGGACAACCCTATCATTTGAGCGAAGTGTAGGCAGAAAAACCTAATATGGAGTGAGGATAAAGAGACCTATCTATCTACAAATTCTATTTGTTCAATAGACCTTTGTCAATGGAAATACAATAGTAAGAAAACAAATTAGATATAAAAAGTAAATAAAATAAAGGCTTATGTTGGATTGGCACGACATAAATCCAGTCAAAAATAGGACTAAGAAAGAGGCAAATTGTGTCTAAATAATTAGACAGCGAGGGATACTAGTGATCCCTGTCCTACTTTTTTATTCATTTAGTTCTTCAATTAACTCAAAGTTCCTTCTTTTTCTTTAAAGAATTCTGCCTTCCTTAAAATATCATAAACAGTTCTTGTAGGTTGAGCACCCTTTTCAAGGAAATAGAGAATAGCTGGAACATTTAAACAAGTTTGATTCTTTATCGGATCATAAAAACCTACTTTTCGAAGATCTCTTCCTTCTCTTCGAGATCGAACATCAATTGCAACGATTCGATAGACAGCTTATTGGGATAGATGTAGCTAAACAATGCCCCCCCTAGAAACGTATAGGAGGTTTTCTCCTCATACGGCTCGAGAAAATGATTCAAATTTATGTCTATAATACAAGTAAATAGAAATTAGACTATGACTTGCATTAATTTCCTTACAGAAAAAACAAATTTCATTTATACTCATGACTCAAGTTGGCTAATTTTGACTGACAGACTTAAAAGGAAAAATCCTTCGAAATTTTTTGAGTCGTCTCTAAACTCTTTTCTTTGTCTCATCTCGAACGAATTGACTTTTATTCCTTATTCTGATCCAATTCAATTGTTGAGACAATTTTATTGTTGAGACAGTTGAAAATCGCGTTTACTTGTTCCGGAATTCTTTATCTTTGATTTGTGAAATCCTTGGGTTTAGACATTACTTCGGGAATTCCTATTCTTTTTTCTTTCAAAAGAGTAGCAACATACCCTTTTTTTCTTATTTCCTTCGATAAAGCATTTCCCTCTTCTATAGAAATCGAATATGAGCGATTGATTTTGATAGACTTTTAATTGAAAGAATTTTTCCAATCTTCCAAAATTGGACTTTCTTCTTTTTTTAACCTTTCGACTTCTATATTAAGGATAGACTGACAAAGTTGGCCTAATTTATTAGTTTTCACTAACCCTAGATTCTTTCCCTTGATAAAAAAGAAATTCTGTCCTCTCGAGCTCCATCGTGTACTATTTACTTACAAACAACCCAGCGCAAATTTGGTTCGGGACGAATAGAACAGACTATGTCGAGCCAAGAGCATTTTCATTACTATGGAAAATGATGGATAGCAAAATCCACAATCGATCATGTCCTTCAAGTCGCACGTTGCTTTCTACCACATCGTTTTAAACGAAGTTTCACCATAACAAACATTCCTCTAATTTCATTGCAAAGTGGTATAGGGAATTGATCCAATATGGATGGGATCATGAATAGTCATTGGTTTAGTTTTTTGTATACTAATTCAAACTTGCTATCTATGGAAAAATATGGATAAAAGAAATAAGTATTTATCGGGGAAGACTCCGCAAAGATCCAATTTATTTAAACCCATATTCTATCATATGAAGGAAACATAGTTCGAAAAAGACGAATAAACAAGTTTGCTTAAGACTTATTTATTATTGAATTTCCATCCTCAACAGAGGACTCGAGATGGTCAATCCTGAAATGAGAAGAGAAGGATCGACTCTTCTCCAACAAATAAACTATCAACCTAAAAAAAATTTAATTAATTTAATTACTATATTTGAATTAGATTAGCAATATATTTTTCCGTAACAAAAACAATTAACTATTAACTAAATAAACTATTCCAATGAATAGATTGAAAGTTTTTTGGTAGTTATAGAATTCTCGTACTTCTTCGACTCGAATACCAAAAGAAAGAAAAAAATGAAGTAAAAAAAAAAACACACATTTCGTGTAAAGTAAAATTAAGGTCTTTGCTTTTACTTATAGCATTCTTTCTTTTACCTAAAAGAAGCAACTCCAAATCAAAAATTAGGAGAAGTATGATTTTTTGAATCCATTCTATCCAACGAACAGTTCTTACCTTATCCTTACCAGAATGGATCATTCTGGATATTTAAAGAATCACAGATCGAGATCGTTTTCGCTTAACCAAAGAAGGACCCTTTTTGCTAATAATATAATACAACAAAAATCTATCTCTATCATAAAGGGATAGGTCTCATTTTTTATACAGTGTTTTACGTATAGACCAAATTTTTCATGAAAATAAAGATATTCAATTTGACTGGACTTGACACTTGATTATGTTTTCTGAGAAAGAAAATGAATGCTTAGAAATGCATCTAATCTAAGAGTTCATAAAAGATAATTATTCTCTTTAATATTAATAAACTTTCTTTTGTCTCGTGCAGGGTACAGTACGATTTCATCTTTCGTTTCATCAGAAAAATCTGGGACGGAAGGATTCGAACCTCCGAGTAACGGGACCAAAACCCGCTGCCTTACCACTTGGCCACGCCCCATTTCGGGTTTTATGCGACACTAATAAACACTATTATGTTTATTTGTTTTGTTATTCGTCAATCCCACTTCAATTACATAAAAAATGAGGGATACTCTCTTGCTAGGATTCTAGACATGCAGATAATATAGAATCCAAAAAATGCATTGATCATTACATGGAATTCTATTAAGATATTATATGAAAGTCGAATTTCTTCCATTCTCATTTGAGAGTGCGAATACAAGGAGGTATTTTGTGTTTGGGAAAGTCCGAAGAAAAAAGGATTTAGAATCCGCCTTTTCCTTTTTCCCTTAGAAAAATAACTCAATCAAAATCCAATTATCTACTCTACAAGAACGAAATGCTTGTTATGCCTAATATACTTAGTTTAACCTGTATCTGTTTTAATTCTGTTCTTTATCCGACTAGTTTTTTCTTCGGCAAATTGCCCGAAGCTTATGCCATTTTCAACCCAATCGTGGATGTTATGCCTGTCATACCTGTACTCTTTTTTCTATTAGCCTTTGTTTGGCAAGCTGCTGTAAGTTTTCGATGAAATCTTTACTACTCTGTCTGCCAAATTGAATGATGTATTCATTCCAAAAAAATTCTAAAAATGGATAAAAGCCGAGAAGTCTTATCTTATATTATGAACCTTCAATTCTAAAATTCAAATTCTTCTACATTGAATGTATAACTGCAGCAATAAATTTGGATCAGCCTTTCTACTTCTACCCCCTGCACCTACGTTGAGCAGGTACCTTTAGGTACCCACACAATACCTAACCTAATTTTTGATATTGATAAGAGTGCTTATTATAAATCAATTCTTGAAAAAAATTGCAAGAATTGATTTTTGCATTTTTAGGTGTCAAAATAAACAAAACCCATCCTAATGGATCTGTGTGGTAAGGAAAAACGGGTAATCTATTCCTTAAAAAAAAATCTTGGAGATTATGTAATGCTTACTCTCAAACTTTTTGTTTATACAGTAGTGATATTCTTTGTTTCCCTCTTTATCTTTGGATTCTTATCTAATGACCCAGGACGTAATCCTGGACGTGAGGAGTAAAAATCCAAATTTTTTTGGAATTTTTTCTTACAAATTGGATTTGTTTCGTACATTTATCTATGAGAAAATCCGGGGGTCAGAATTCCTTCCAATTCGAAAGTCCCAAATGATCCGAGGGGGCGGAAAGAGAGGGATTCGAACCCTCGGTACAAAAAAATTGTACAACGGATTAGCAATCCGCCGCTTTAGTCCACTCAGCCATCTCTCCCCGTTCCAAATCGAAAGGTTTCCGTGATATGACAGAGGCAAGAAATAACGATTGCAAAAAATCCTTCCTTTTTCTTTCAAAAGTCCATAAAAATTATATTGCCAATTCCATTTTAGTTATATTCTTTTTTCTTAATGTTAATAAAAAAAAGAAGAAAATTCTTGTTTTTTCTTTCTAAAATTCGATATTGGCTGAGAAACAATCAGATAGATTTTCTCTTCAGCGGGCATTTCCATATAGGACTTGTTATAATAAAACAAGCAGGTTATATAAAAAAGAAAAAACTCTTTTTTCGATTATTTATCAACAAAGCAAAAAGGGTTCTTATCAAACCCACCATAAAATCGGAAAGAAATATAAAGTAAGTAGACCTGACTCCTTGAATGATGCCTCTATCCGCTATTCTGATATATAAATTCGATGTAGATGAAATTGTATAAGCGGATTTTTTGTATTTCCTTAGACTTAGACCGCGCAAGGCAAGAATTTTTCGCTATTTACGATTTCATATTCTTGTTACTAGATGTTCTATAGGAATAAGAAAAAATCGCAACTCCATTCCGCTACACATAAAAATTTATTTCGAAAGTCAAATTTTTTCAATATCTTTCCTTTTTTTTTTCAGAATCCTATTTTTGTTCTTCCACCCATGCAATAGAAAGCGAGTGGGAAAAGAGGGGTTACTTTTATTTTCATTTTTCCCTTAAAGGATAGGCTTTGAAATAGGAGTCATGGAATAATGCTGAATTCAAATGTTTATTTCTATAGTATAAGAAAAACTAATCGAATCAAATTCATGGATTTACCACGACCTCGGTTGTGACCCCATAGATAAAAATGCAAAATTTCTATCTTCGAGACCTTTGAAAAAGGGCATTGAACGAGAAAGAAATCGTCCACAGATAATTAAACTATCCTATGCCTTGGAAGTGATACGAGGTGCTCGGAAATGGTTGAAGTAATTGAATAGGAGGATCACTATGACTATAGCCCTTGGTAGAGTTACTAAAGAAGAAAATGATCTATTTGATATTATGGACGACTGGTTACGAAGGGACCGTTTCGTTTTTGTAGGATGGTCTGGCCTATTGCTCTTTCCTTGTGCTTATTTCGCTTTAGGGGGTTGGTTTACAGGGACAACTTTTGTAACTTCTTGGTATACCCATGGATTGGCTAGTTCCTATTTGGAAGGTTGTAATTTCTTAACCGCGGCAGTTTCCACCCCTGCCAATAGTTTAGCACACTCTTTGTTGCTACTATGGGGTCCGGAAGCGCAAGGGGATTTTACTCGTTGGTGTCAATTAGGGGGTCTGTGGACTTTTGTCGCTCTCCATGGGGCTTTTGCACTAATAGGTTTCATGTTACGTCAATTTGAACTTGCTCGGTCTGTTCAATTGCGGCCTTATAATGCAATTTCATTCTCTGCTCCAATCGCTGTTTTTGTTTCCGTATTCCTTATTTATCCACTGGGGCAATCTGGTTGGTTCTTTGCGCCGAGTTTTGGCGTAGCAGCGATATTTCGATTCATCCTCTTTTTCCAAGGATTTCATAATTGGACGTTGAACCCATTTCATATGATGGGAGTTGCCGGAGTATTAGGCGCGGCTCTGCTATGCGCTATTCATGGGGCGACTGTAGAAAACACTCTATTCGAGGACGGTGATGGTGCAAATACCTTCCGCGCTTTTAACCCAACTCAAGCTGAAGAAACTTATTCAATGGTCACTGCTAACCGCTTTTGGTCCCAAATCTTTGGTGTTGCTTTTTCCAATAAACGTTGGTTACATTTCTTTATGCTATTTGTACCCGTCACCGGTTTATGGATGAGTGCTATTGGCGTAGTCGGCCTGGCTCTGAACCTACGTGCCTATGACTTCGTTTCCCAGGAAATCCGTGCAGCGGAAGATCCTGAATTTGAGACTTTCTACACCAAAAATATTCTTTTAAATGAAGGTATTCGTGCGTGGATGGCAGCTCAGGATCAGCC